AATATATAAAATAATATTAATATTATATATTAAATAAATAATATTATATTCATATTCCATTTTATTAAAAAAAAAAAGAATATTCTAATTAAATATTCTAATAAATTGAAAAATGAAATAGAAATATTTTATATTAGATATTATTAGAAGATTTTAAATATTTATAAATTAATATTCTTTAAAATCTTTTAATAATATTTTTTTTTTAATTTAAATTGAATTAAAAAGAAAAAAAAAAAAGAATTCTTTTTGGCAACCTCTAGTGAAAGAATTTATTCGTCTGTCTTCCGATTGTTTTACAGAGACAATCGGGAGACGGTAAGGATTAGATTAAATGGAAATAAGAGTATGCGAAGTGATCTATCTTGATTCTATATATATATTCTTTTTACTTAATGAAATCGAGGACAACAAAATAAAAATAAAACATAAGTCTTATTATTCCTACCTGTTAGTAACTAACATTCATTCCCTTAATACTTCCAAGGGTGTCTCCGGATATTTTGTTTGTACTTAACGTTTTCTGATTATACTAGAAATCATATAAGAACTTGTTAGATGTTATAATTGGATTTATTAGATTCTTTCGTCAATGATGTTAGGCCAGAATCCCTTTTTTACTCTGTGCCAGTGATTCCACTATTATTTATTTTTAGTGAACAATAAAAAAAAATGAAATAATTCCTTCATATTGATAGAAATAGGAGACATAATTTACATGGATATAGTAAGTCTCGCTTGGGCTGCTTTAATGGTAGTCTTTACATTTTCCCTTTCCCTCGTAGTATGGGGAAGAAGTGGACTCTAAAAATACTACTAAGTGAGTTGAGGGAAAAAACTAAAATAAAACTGTATCCATTGTTTTATAGATGGGTTCTGAAATCTTATTTTTCTATTTAATAATTAATTCATTAATTCAATAATTCAATAATTAAAAAATATCTGCATTTCGGAATTATAGTGTATTCGAATGGAATAATGTATTCTATGGATAATATAGAAATAGAAAAGACTCTTTCAATTAAACAAATATTTGACCTTTTCCCATGTTTGTATTTTGAAAGTCAAGGTAATACAAATAATCGAAAACTTATTCCAACCAAATTCTTTATTCTTTCTAAGATTTCGATGAACTGGCTCTTACCAAAGTGATATATGAACAATGAGGAACCGCGGAACCCGTTTTTTATTTATTTTTTTACCCCCCTTTTTCACTTTTTTCAAAGAGAAAAGAAATCCGTTTTTTATTAGTTATTAAGCGCAGATACACACTTTCTATAGGAAACAAAATAGACATAGTAGTTGTCTAAGGAAATACTACACATAATAAGATATTGCCGTTGCCTTAGGCGAGTCACATATTACGTGCTTATCGCTTGTTTTATTATTTGGTTTTTGATTTATTTGAGTTTCAAAATTGGATTTATGTTTTCATTTCATATCATGGTTCAAACGTTAAAAATCGGCTGGGTTTTACTAATATTTTTAAAATAGGAAAAAGTTTCCCATAGAACCCCTAGATCATCTGTTAACTATTTAATTTTTAATTTAATCAATTACTTCTTCGGAATGCTAAAAAGATTATTTGATTTTTTTTTAATATGATACCGGGATTGGTCTTGAAAATAATCAGAAATCTAGAAATTCGAATCGGACGAAAAAAAGTTGCCTTTTGATTATTTCAGATTGATTGGAACCAATACAAATCAAATAGATGAAACAAAAAAAATTGGACGCTATGTGCATTACATATATGCGATTGACTATATATATGAATATATGAAGATAGATATTGTAAATCGATTCATATTAAACCTCTATCTTTATAGAGTAAAACTTTATACACTACAATAATAGATAGTATGGGGTAGAAAGAAATAAAATCCATTTCTTTCTACCATACTATCAGATTTCATAGAATACTGCTGATTCTAGTCCGATCATTTCATTTAAGAGTAAGACGCAAAATTTAAATCTTTTTTCATTTTTTCTTCCATCATTGCATTGATAAGAACTAAGAAGTAAGGTTTAAGTCAAATTAATCACTTTGACTTACCGTTTTTACGTAAATTATAAGTAAGAAGGCAGTAGGAACTAGAATGAACAGTGCAGTAGCAATAAATGCGAGAATATTTACTTCCATAATCTCATCGTTAGATTTCTCTTTAATTCGCAATAACTCGGGATTTAATCCCATAGAGATGATAAATCTTTCGTCGGTAAATTCAATGGTATAAATTACATCTCGATGATATCGAATCGGATCAATATCATGAATAACAATATCTGAACTATCAAATCGATTCATCGTCAAGAATTGAATAGTATAACATAGGAAGATCTTTTATCCATACCAAATTAAAAAATTTATTTCTGATCCAATCAAAAAAAAATTCCTTTACTTTTTTTTTTTAATATTCTCCCCCTTCGATTAGTAATAGGATAAACTTTGAATCCTAAAGTGTTCTATCAAAATCAAAGGAACTCCTTTTTTTTGTATCGTGCAAATTCCATTTGTGTGTGTGTTCGCTGTAAACATATTCTATAGTACTCTATTTTATTACACAGATCGGGAGTAATCGAAAAAGCCAGGTCTAGTAGTACAGTATCTCTTTCTCTTGGAATCCTGAATACGACGCTACTAATAATTGTGCTAATCCACATATGTTTGTTTTCCATCAATCAGTATTAGTTGAAGAAATGGAAATTACCCTATTTGTTTGATGAGAAATGTGAAACGAAAAAAAGAAAAAAAAAAAAAAGAGAGATCCCTGTTAGGAATGAGATTATGTTTGTTATTTTGACTCCCTTTCACAGAAGAAATGAATTGATGTATCTTTTTATTGGATTTCTATCCATCGGGACTGACGGGGCTCGAACCCGCAGCTTCCGCCTTGACAGGGCGGTGCTCTGACCAATTGAACTACAATCCCAGGAAAAAAGTGTACAGCATGCATATTCTTATGATTTCATTCAAACCTTTTTCTATTTCGATTTTAGATTAGAATTGTCTTGTTCTAACTGGCAGAGGCGGTACTAATATATTGATATTGAGATTTTTATTTATATGGATATACACTTTAGCGAGATCTACACGGATTACTAGTAATCTGTTTGTTATTTCCAAATCGATTGAAAATCAATCTTTCAATAAATCAATGAAAATAAAAATAAAAAAGAGTCTCTTTTTATTTAGACTTTATACTTCCAGACCTTGATATGAATCTAGATCATTAGCAAGATCTGAATTTGTGGAAAAAATACGTAATAAAATAAATAGTGGTAGGGATGTAGCAGATTTTGATTCTTGTGTATCAAAGTTCATTGGGCATTTCCGGAGAACAACAAACGGTTACATCATCTCATGGTGGATCGGCGAATTATTGGGCCGAGCTGGATTTGAACCAGCGTAGACATATTGCCAACGAATTTACAGTCCGTCCCCATTAACCGCTCGGGCATCGACCCAGGAAAAATCAATTTAAGTCCTTATTGATAATCCACGATCAACTTCCTTTCGTAGTACCCTAATCCTACCCCCAGGGGAAGTCGAATCCCCGCTGCCTCCTTGAAAGAGAGATGTCCTGAACCACTAGACGATGGGGGCATACTTGCCCAACCGCCATTATACTATGTTCATAGTATAAACAGTTTTTTGAAATTGTCAATATAATGGAATGATATGACTCGATCAGAAGGATCTTTCCGTCTTTCAGAATTCCATAGAATTTTTAGATTCATCATTTTCATTTTTAAATTGTTCAGTCCAATCCCCACTCTATAATTCTAAAAATATAAAAAAAGTAATACGAAAGAGAGATAGGAGCCTTTCGGGGAATGATTGGTTTGCCGGAAAAGAAAAGGCGAGGGGGTTAAACTTCATTTCTTTCACTTTCATTCATTGTTAAGAAGGATTCGGTGGGCATATTTCTATCTCACACTAAGCCGGGAAATTAAAAAACGATAATAAATCTGGAAATCCGGGAAGAGGGATAGGGATCAACAAGTTATTGAAAAAAGGTTTTTCGATAAGAATTTGGTTGAGAGACAAATTGAATCCATTTATCAACGATTCGATGAAAAATCTTGTATCTATGTTTTGAATTGGTGGATACATGTATCAATCAAATGAATTTCGTTAGGATGAGGATCAATTCAATTAGAATCGGTTTTGAAATAATTCATTACACTGATGTTTAGAAAATCCAATATCAATAAACCCATTTTACCTATACTATACTCACTACAATCTCTTGTTCGTTAATCAGCCGCTATGCAGATAAAACGTATCTATGTACATATATTCTAATTTCATATAAATTTCATATAATCATATAATATAACATAGAATAAGTATATGCAGTAATAAATATATGCACTAGACTCATAGTGGCTAGTTCCTTATTCAGGAATTGAACCAAACGGGGCCCTTTTAACTCAGTGGTAGAGTAACGCCATGGTAAGGCGTAAGTCATCGGTTCAAATCCGATAAGGGGCTTTTTTTTTCTTTTTTCATAAAACTCCAGCGGTAGTATTAATATTTGAAGAGAGAATAGAGATATTGTTGATATTTGTAATAAAAAAACTAAGGAATCGTAGAATTTCATTAGAAAATGGAATTCTGAATTATAATATTATCGTTATCATTCTAATGAATTCGAATATAGTAATTCTAGTTAGCTAGTTAGAAAGTAGAACATTTTTTTATTATTTCATTATAATGAATGCCAGATATTCCTATTTTCTATTATTCGAATCAAAATAAATCGGAAAGATTCTAAATCAACAAAAGAAAAAGTAAGTAGACCTAACCCATTGAATCAGAACTATATCAACTATTCTGATATTCAAATTCGATAGAGATAAAATTTGAACAGTGGATCTTTTTTTATTTCATTTTTTATATTTGTTTGATTTGGACTCCGCAAGAATCTGTCGATATTTCCGATTAAATCTTCTTGTTCCTAGAGGTTCTATAGGAAAAATTTGCTATTCCCTTC